GGAGAGAAATAAATGAATTCCAAAGATCTTGGGCAAATCCAAAGAGGGTTTTCCTGTACGTTCATCAGAAAATATTTCTAGATCCCAATAGACCCAATGCCAGATAGCTGCCAAAAAGCATAAGCCAGAAAACACAATATGCGCCCCAGCTACACCTTCGTAACTCCAAATCCCCGGATTCGTTACAGTTCCTCCTGTGATACTCCAACCCCCCCATGAATTGGTTATTCCTAAACGAGTCATGAAGGGTATAACGAACATACCCTGTCTCCACATTGGATCAAGAATAGGGTCAGAAGGATCAAAAACTGCTAATTCATACAGAGCCATCGAGCCCGCCCAACCAGCAACCAGAGCTGTATGCATTATATGAACGGAAAGCAACCGGCCGGGATCATTCAATACAACGGTATGAACACGATACCAAGGCAAACCCATGGAAAATACCCCTTTATCGAAGAAAAATAGACACTACGTAACTTTATTGCATTGGAAAAAATTATACTATGATTATCCTATAGACTTCCCCTGTTCAGGGGATTTTTTCCTAACAAGGGTTAGGTTAATATTGATTCTATATTCTATTCGTAATAATGGAAGAATTCTGTTCGTAAGAACAAAGAGAAACAGATTTATTCTATATTCGATAAGTACCAATATGCAATGGTGGATTGATACCATTTTCTATGAGAAAATTTGTCCATCCTTCATTTATCATTAGAAGGATCTATTCGTAAAAAATTTCCTTTATTTATTTTGTCTTTCTTTCTAAATTTTTCTAATCTATGGATAAAATAAATATGATAAAGCCAATATTATAAAGACAAGAAAAATAAAGACAATAAAACCATATTGTTACGTTTCCACATCAAAGTGAAATATAGTATTTAGTTCTTTTTTCTTTCAATCCATGCCTATTGGTGTTCCAAAAGTACCTTTCCGAAGTCCTGGAGAGGAAGATGCATCTTGGGTTGACGTATAGTGCGACTTGTCAGATATCTTGGGTCATATGGGATTTCCCCATTCTCTCCCCCGACCGAGATATCCTCTGTTTCGCCCAAGAAAGAGAAATTGAATTATCGAAAAATTGGAGCGTGAAATGCAATTAAATGCATTATTTGGGGGAATTCATAGAATTATATCAATTAGAATAATTTATGGTTGGCTTTGGCTGGACGAAAAAAATGAAGTATCCAGGCTCCGTTTAAAAAAAAAAACCCAATTGGTAATATATCTATGATTACTATGTGTATCATAAATGATTATTTGTAAAGTCATAACAAAAAGAAATGGTGATGGGAAGATTTGTCCTATATGTGCAAATCAAAATCGGGCGAATCTTTACCCGGAGTAGAGCATAAACCTAAAAAGATGAAAGAGACCCATTCAGGAACAAGAAAATACCATCGTAATTGGGATTGAATTTCGATGAAAGAATACATCAATGAGAAGTTAATTCGATAAGTTTATTTACCCTTTTTTTATATTATCAAAGAAGAAATCAAAATTCATCTTTATTGAAAAATCGAAGAAAAAGCCCTTTCATTAAAAAATTAGAAAAACCCGAAAAAGAAAGAGGACTGGAATCTATACATTGATTCTTTTCTTCGCAATTTTTTTGAACCGTATGCATCAAAAGGTGCATGTACGGTTCCTAAGGAATACAATTTTACCCTACTCAACCGACTTTATCGAGAAAGATTACTTTTTTTAGGCCAAGAGGTTGATAGCGAGATCTCGAATCAACTTATTGGTCTTATGGTATATCTCAGTATCGAGGATGAGACTAAAGATCTGTATTTGTTTATAAACTCCCCTGGTGGATGGATAATACCCGGAATAGCCATTTATGATACTATGCAATTTGTACGACCAGAGGTCCATACAATATGCATGGGATTGGCCGCGTCAATGGGATCTTTTATTCTGGTTGGAGGAGAAATTACCAAACGTCTAGCATTCCCTCACGCTTGGCGCCAATGAAGTTTTTTTATTTGAGAGAAAAAAGAAAACTATGCCTTCGCCATATGAATATTAAGTAATAATAGCATGGCACTTCGAATTCGATATGAAAAATTTTGTATTTTTTTTTCAAAAGATTTGATTATGTATCGAGAGAGTAGTATGAGATAAAAGATATTTCCGACTTTCTCTTATCTATCGGAAGTCCAATTCAGCGTCACAAACTTGTTTGTTTTTACACTAACGGGCTCTTAACAATATTTAAGTTATAAAAAAAAAGAGTGCGAAAAAACCAAATTTTTTTGATTGGCTCAAAAAGAAACTTTGGGATTGCTGAATCAAAGACAAAAAAAATCCATTTTAAAATAGAAAGCAACGGAGCCATCATAGTATTTTTGAACTCCTCCGAAAAAAAAAAGAAGGGTGGCATTTTGATCATTTACCCATCTGGGGCTAATAGATTCTATTTTTTATCTTTCTTGAATGGAAAAGTTAGGGGTCAATTTGATTATAGAGCCGTATGCAATGCATAAAAGATAATGCCCGTACGGTTGTTCAATTCTATCCTTTTTCCTATTATTCTTTATCTTTCTTTTCTGTTTCTTTCATCACACCAGATAGAGAAACCTTCTATTATCAGGGTAATGATGCATCAACCTGCTAGTTCTTTTTATGAGGCACAAACGGGAGAATTTATCCTGGAAGCGGAAGAACTGCTGAAACTACGCGAAACCATCACAAGGGTTTATGTACAAAGGACGCGTAAACCTTTATGGGTTGTATCTGAAGACATGGAAAGAGACGTTTTTATGTCAGCAACAGAAGCCCAAACTTATGGAATTGTTGATCTTGTAGCAGTTGAATGAAAAAGTGGATTTTGTGCAAATCTGTGATTTGATATTTTATCTCCGAGTTTACTATATAAATAAATAAAAAATCCGGTTAGGATCAATCTAAACCAGCCCATTATATATATGACTCAACATGCCAACTATTAAACAACTTATTAGAAATACAAGACAGCCCATTCGAAATGTCACGAAATCCCCCGCTCTTCGGGGATGTCCTCAGCGTCGAGGAACATGTACTAGGGTGTATGTGCGACTCGTTTAGATCATGAGCTGACAGGAAAAAGCAAGAAAACTGCTTCCAGTATGACTGATCAGTACTAATGAATAGGATAGAATGGAAGAAGGAACTCCATTCACTATCTAAAAATAAGCAAATCTATCCTTCTATTGTGTATAAAGTTTATGGTTTCCGTTGGTGCAAATTCAATCACCTGAATTTAAGATGAGAAACAATTCTCCATTGGTAGCAACTGATTATCCATTAAGCGGAAAAATCTTATTAAAATTAAAAAAAAAAAAAGAAGTTCTCGCTCAGTCAAGAACGGACTACGAGGGTCAGCTACCCAGCTAACTTTCCTAATTAAATACCGTTACTGTATAGGCGGGTCTCATTGTGAAAGACCTGTTACTGGATAATTCATAGGTAGAGCCAAAGAGTGTGGTGTGAACTATACAAGTTACCAATAACATTGATGAAATATTAAATGAAGTAAGGGCTCCGGTGTATAGAGAAGACCTCACCGTTTAAGAAGTAACCATAGAAACGAGGAAACCCACAATTTCTTTCATATTTCCCAGTAAAATACCCCAAAAAAGAAAAAATCGTGGTCGGGAAGGTTATAGTAGCCAAAGCCATTGGAATTTGTATTTTATACATTGGAAAAATCCGTTTGGTTATTAGTTATTAATAGGCCAGGACGGGAAAAATAATAACTGAAAGAAAAAAATCAATTAGTTATTTGTCAAAATTTTATTTATTCAATGACTAGAGTTAAACGCGGATATATAGCCCGGAAACGTAGAACAAAAATTCGTTTATTTGCATCAAGTTTTCGAGGATCTCACTCAAGACTTACTCGAACTATTACTCAACAGAAAATAAGAGCTTTGGTTTCGGCTCATCGGGATAGAGATAAGCAAAAGAGAAATTTTCGTCGTTTGTGGATCACTCGAATAAACGCAGTAATTCGAGAAAAGGGAGTATCTTATAGTTATAGTAAATTAATACATGATCTATATAAGAGGCAGTTGCTTCTTAATCGTAAAATACTGGCCCAAATAGCTATATCAAATAGGAATTGTCTTTATATGATTTCCAACGAAATCAGAGAAAAAGTAGATTGGAAAGAATACACCGAAATAATTTAAATGGGGTTCCCCGGAGAATGAACTCCGGGAGGGTGGAGTTGAAGTCAAAATTACTATGAGAAATGCGCTAAAGTAGTCAAAATGAATGAACACGTTCAATAAAAAAATCTTTTTTTTTTCCGATTCGTTTTTTTTTACGACACAATAATCTGGATTCTAAGATTTGTCAAATAAAACACCAATCCATGTTTGAGTTCAAATTGGAATTCTGATTGAAGTGAACAAAAAATAAGCCTATTTATTTCTGGTTCTAAGACCAGTAGTTCTAGTGGTCGACTCGATTCTTTCAAATTGTTTCTCATTATTGAGAAAAGGTAACAAAGATAAAATACGAGCTTGTTTTATAGCAATAGTAATTAATCGTTGTTGTTTCAAGGTCAATCTATTTACTCGTCTAGATAATATTTTTCCCTGTTCACTAATAAATCGACTAATTAAACTCATGTTTCTATAATCAATTCGATCCCCCGATTGAATCGGGGGCAAACGCCTACGAAAAGATCGCTTGGATTTAAGAAAAGGTCGCTTGGATTTATCCATGGTTTGTTTGTTTAGTTTATTTCTTATCCCGAAATATTTCTTAATTGTAATTTTAACTCCAAATAGGATTCTTTTTATTTAAATGCAATATCTTCTATTTATATTTCAATGTGTTCTATATAATGTCATTTTTCTCCTTTCAAGGATAAGACATACTCGGTTCAATCTATTTCTTTATTTCCCCATGAATCATATGTTTGTAACAATAGGGACAGAATTTTCTCAATTCTAATCGATTGGGCGTATTGTGCCGGTTCTTTTGAGTAATATATCTGGAAATACCCGTTGATACCTTCTTAACACCGTTTTGTATACAACTGGTACATTCCAAAATTACCGTTACCCGCGCATCTTTTCTCTTGGCCATGAACCTCCTTTGGATTTTTGATTTACTCAACTCTTCTATTTTGATTCGAAATGAAGAAAAAGAAAGGAAGGAAAAAATAAAAGTTATTAACTTGAAATCTAACTCTAAAAGATCAAAATCAATTAAATCAAAGCAAAGCCATAAAAGCCATAGTAAATAATAAGCAAGACAATGAGAATGAGTTCGAAATTCTATTTAACTCCGAAGGGCAGTTAAAGATCTTGTATTCTTGCCCTAGACCCCGATTTTCCTACTCTACCCCCACGTCTCTATTTTTAATTCGAATTTGAACCTGAGTCTCGCAGACGTTGAATCCATTTTTATTCTTTCTCTTTCGTCCCTTATTCTAAATTCTAAAAATTAGAAAAAAAAAAGGGAAAAAAGAGAAAAGAGGGAGGGGGGATTAGTCACAGATATTTGATTCTATTTCTAATCTTCTTCATTCCTTCCGGTGTCAATAGCTAGAATGAAAAAAAGGGGAATGTCAACGCATCGGGGAAAAAACGATTAATCTCTATCAATATACCTGCTAAAGCCCCGAACCATAACGTACTTAGTACTGGGGCCACGGAGAGATATGTTTTTAGATCTCGCATTGAAAAACCTCCTTTTTTATTGTAATACATAAAGATAATGCATATATGATTAGATGCATATGTAGTTAAGGGCCGTTTAGAGTTGTACACGGAATCCCTAATTCCAATTGAAATTTACAACGATCCATAAGATTTCCTTTTCTTATTATTATATGTAAAAATATGTTAAATGAGGCCAAAAAAGACGAAATGGACAGAAAAGCTGTGTGTCTCAATGCAGGAAATAGGGATGTGGAAAACAAGAAAGGAATTCTCTACAATTATACTGTAGAACAATTTGAAGGGATGTGGCGCAGCTTGGTAGCGCGTTTGTTTTGGGTACAAAATGTCACGGGTTCAAATCCTGTCATCCCTACCTATTACTGCCCCGTTGAGCAGTAACGAGGAATCAGCTGAGATCGATTCAAATTGCGTTGCGCGGAAGTTCATTTTTATGAAACTATAGAATATATAGATATAAAATGAAAATGGATTAGTTTAAAAAAAATCTTTTCTTTACATCCTTTTCTATTCTGATAAGAAAGCGCTCTTAGTTCAGTTCGGTAGAACGTGGGTCTCCAAAACCCGATGTCGTAGGTTCAAATCCTACAGAGCGTGATTTTTTCTTCATGAATTCAATTAGACTGAAATGGATTCAGTCGCTTGCACAACAATTAGAATTTGACCTCCTGTGGATTAAAGAAAGGAGGAGGCCAATCAAAAAAAGAAATGTGAATTAATCAAAGGTCCAACTGATCGCCACGCCTGTATTGTAAATATGCAGTTACGAATAATCCAGCCAAAGTAATAGGAATTAGACCTAACACGATTCCAAATAGAAAAACTTCAATCATTTCAATTTTTTGAAAAGGAGAAAAAAAGCGGTAATATCTATACCTAAATATTAATCCGAATTGATGTGAATCTCAATGACCAAGAATTGACAATTGACATGGTAAATAACTCTAGAATACACAGAATCTCACAGAAGCATTTCCTTTCTGAATTGTTTCTTTCAAATAGAAATTTTAAATAAGTCGTATCTTGCTCAGACCAATAAATAAAGCTGAAGTTATAGTTAAAGCCACTAGTAGAAAACCGAAATAACTGGTTATAGTAAGCATGAAAGGGCTAAATGAAATATGGTATTTTTATACATATGTTTCTAAAGTATTTACCTAAGTTTCCATTTTTCTAACATAGGAAGATATACAAAAATACCAATTGAAATAATAAGTCCAATTGAAAGTTTTGGATTCATCTATCATTATAGACGGCACGAAAAAAGAGAAAGTAACAGGCATATAAAATGAAACCGATTCATCATTTCTAAGATCTAGCCATCTCGCGATTCCTATCAACCAAGTCGTCGAGAATAAACGAACTGGATCGTGTAACTTCATTTAAAAACGAAACTCTTTTTGAATTATTATTTTGAATTCCATTTTTATGGAATACTATGTTTCCTCGTTCGATATTTTAAAATAAAGCCTCTTCCTTGTAGCTAGATCCAAATTTGGATTGAGATCCAATCCAACAATTCATTACAACTATTGATTCCAATTATTTTATTCTTTTTTCACTTTCTTTCATCGAATCATATTTGTTACTGGACAATTAACAAATTCCTTAAAATAAAAAGGGGGGATTCTAACAAAAACTGCCTCTACAACCATGAAAAAGAAATTTATAGATCTCCCATCCACTTAAAATTGAATTGTGGAAATATGATAATCTCTTTCATTGTAAGAATTTTATATTAAATACAGCATCATTTTACATCAACAGATAAAGGAAAGGAAAAATAAATTATTTAGCACTTCCTTTCGATACTGAT